GAATAAAAATGGTTCGAGATAATTTTAAGAATGGCCTATTTAATTCAATGATGTATTAATTCTTCAAAATTTATTATGAAATTTATGATTAAAAATGAAAACGAAAATAGAATAAAATAGAATAAATTTTAAGAATAGAAAAGAATAAGAATGTAATTCGTTTTAGTAATAAAATAGAGGATCTTACCTTTTTTTATATTGAATTTTAATGGAATTTTATTACAAATAATAAAAAAAATTCTTCTTATTTTGCTTTATTCTATCTGTTTTTAGTTTTTATTCTATCTGTTTTATTGTATTCGAGCCAAATGGATCCTAATCCTATATCGACTCCATTTATAGATCCATTTATAGAGTCTATAATAATATATAGAGCGGGTAGCGGGAATCGAACCCGCATCGTTAGCTTGGAAGGCTAGGGGTTATAGTCGACGTTGATTCATCTTAACGTCTCTAATTCAAAACCAAACATGAAACTTTTGTTTCATTCGGCTCCTTTATGGACTATCGAGAAATTCTCGGATATAAGACGTGAACAAAAAAAAAAAAAGAAAAAACAATCAAATTGTTATTAATAAAGTTATTAATAAAAATTTAAGAGAAAATACAAAGGAAATTGAACTTCTTTAACTTGGACCCATAATATCTATGTCAGCTTTCTCTCTTACTGCATTCAAAAGAATGTGCTTTCTAGATGATCCCTCTAGAAGAGGGGAATTTGAACAATTTTTCTAGTTACTTCGTTCTCTATTTCTATTTGAAAGAATCCTTAGGAAAAGTCTTTTGTTTCCGCCGGGCTAATAATACTAAAAAAAAAAAAAAAAATGGATGTCTTTAGTAAACCAAAGTCACCTTTTAATAGCTATTTCGCTTCAATCCTTTCTCGACAAAAAAAAAATCGAAGATTTAGTTACGATTAGAAAGAAACTTTTCTATGTTTATCCATGGATCCTTTACTCATACTCATTCAATTGAATATATTCATCCAACTCAAAAATTATGTTTCGTAATTTCATAATCCAATTTATGTTTATGAAGTTATAGTTGATTCTTGGATACAAATCACGATAATGTATATTCTTCTTCGAATCTTTTATTGAAAGGGGAAGGATTAAATCCTTTTAAGAAATAAAGTTTTTGATCGGAATATTAATCCAACCGAGGGATCCCTTAACTATTAAGGGGATTACTAGAACGAATCACACTTTTACCACTAAACTATACCCGCTATGATGCCATTATCTTCTAGAAAGGGTCTTTTGTCGAGCAAAGTAATTGGTCGGAATCAATATAGGATTAAAAACGAATCATGAAAACGAGAGCATTGATATATTTTTTTGTCAGTACACATAATGGGCTTAGGAAAAGAAGACTCATTCAAATAACTCAAAAAACGAAAAAACTGCTTTCTTTTTCGAGAGGGTTTTTTGTTGACCGAGGCTACTGGCCAAAACTAATGAATTTATAACATAAGAATGTATTGTTCAAGAAACCACAGTCTTTTTAGCTTTTTTTGTGTCCAGTAAAAAGTAATAAAAAGTTAAAGTAAGTAAAAAAAAAAAAAAAGAAAATAAGAAACGAGATTATGATTCTATATCTTGGAAATAGTCCTCTTTCTAATTTTGATTTCTTCTTTCAATAACAAAAAAGGCCCGACTAGGTACCGACCGGGGCCAGGCCGTCGAAATCATAGGAGGGATTTCATAAGAAAAGCTATTTATTGTTCTTTATTTTTTTTTTTTTTTATTATTTTTATTATTATTATTTTTATTATTTATTATTAGTATATATTGTATTTTTTTTGTCTAGTTTATATACAAAAAAAAACTAGAGTCTATAATAATATATCTAGATAGATAGATTGTATATTGAGTCTGTATTGATTGGAATATTGGGTTGGAGATATCTTTTTTGAGCACTTACTTTATCTAACTTTTATCTAAATTGAATTGCTGATAAAAGTTAGATATTTGATAAAACTTTATTACATATTTTGATTTTATATCTATAATATAACAATATAACTATAACTATTTTTTTTTTTATAGTTAATATTTTTTTTTTTTATAGTTAATATTTTTTTTTTTTTATAGTTAATATTCAGAATTTTCGCTTAGGAATTTGTTTTATTAATTCTTTATTAATTCGATACTGAAATGAATTCAATTAATTGTAATTCGGAGAGATGGCTGAGTGGACTAAAGCGTCGGATTGCTAATTCGTTGTACGAGTTCTTCGTACCGAGGGTTCGAATCCCTCTCTTTCCATTTCTGTTACGTTGATAACTTGGTCTTGATATTTGAATTCTCTTTCGAATTTGTCAAACCCTCTTGGTTTTTGTTTTTCTTTTTTGTTTTTTCATATATATATATATATTATAGTCTTATTAAGTATTATAATTTTTATTTTCATTTTTTTTTTTCATTTTTAGAGTTAAGGGTGTGAAATAGATAAAATCCTAAGAACATTTCAAAATCAAGTAAAAAAACAATTTTTTTTTTTTATTCTTCGCGTCCGGGATTTCGTCCTGGATCATTAGATAGGAATCCGAAGATGAAGAGAGAAACAAAGAATATCACTACCGTGTAAACAAAAAGTTTGAGAGTAAGCATTACACAATCTCCAAGATTCCTTTTTTTTTTTTTGTTTGGGAAAAAGAGAATAGATTCTCTATTTTTAGAACACATATTCTATTTTGACACCAAGAAATCAAGTGCTTTATAGAAATAGAAAAAAGATTCCATTTCAGCAATGCATTTGTAAAATTTTGTCGAGTCCTTCATTATCAAATTTTTTTTTTGAATTTTATTTCATACCGACAATTAGATATTATGGGGGACTCTAAGTAGAATATTCTATTCTAGTATATATGATAAAATATTCTAATAATATATAGACTAATAGAATAAGGTCTTTCAATGGAAAAAAGTGAAGAATGAGGAAATCTGTGGATACAGATTTATCGTGGCTATACAGGAATCTCGATCGTTGACTTGAGGATTCATACTGTTACGACTTATCTGATCTTATCAATTGTTAGGATTTTTTTTTTTTTTTTCGTGAATAAATCATGAATTTTGGAAGGTTAGAACAGTATTTAAGATCTTATCGAAAACTGACAGCAGCTTGCCAAACAAAGGCTAAGAGAAGAAAGAGCACAGGGATGACTGGCATAACATCTATGATTGGCTTCAAAAAAGCGTAGGCCTCAGGCAATTTAGCGAAGAGAAAACTGCTTGAATAAAGGAGAGAATTAAAACAGATCCAGCTCAAACTAAAGATATTAAGCATAACAAATTTTTATTTCTTAAAAATAGAAAGATAATTGTATCTTTTTTTTTTTTTATTGAGTGTTTAATTTATTATTCATTTTAAAATGAATAATAAATTAAACAATTTAAAGTAGGGTAGACCAATCAAAAAACCTTCATTCAATTCTCAAATAAAAAAAAAAAAAAAAGAAAGAATAGAAGAAATCATACTTTCATCCAATATCTTAATTGAATTATATATTATGATCAATAAATTCAGTTTAATTCTATATCTACATGTATCAAAATCTTATGAAGAATCTAGTTCAGAGATCTTTTTGACTGGAATTGACGAACAACCAATACTAATATTAGTGTTTAGTAGTAACGAATAGAAATAGAATATGGGGCGTGGCCAAGTGGTAAGGCAACGGGTTTTGGTCCCGCTATTCGGAGGTTCGAATCCTTCCGTCCCAGAGCATACCCATTATATTATTTCTATGAGAATAGGTATTCTCGGTATATAGAATCTTTATTTTCAGCATATGAGAATAAAATAAAAAAAGGATTGTCTTTTTGAATAACTTTCTGTTTAATTTAAGATTCTAATTCATTTTATCTTTAAGATTCTAATAGATGTGATTCTTCTTCATTTTTGAATTATTTAAAATTATTTAAAGTGATTCTTCTTTGAATCATATTTTGCATAAATTGGATTGAGTTCAAATCAAATAAAATAGACATTGATGCAATTGAATCTATTTTTGATCCGAGAAAGATGAGAACATAGATCAAAATCTTTTTGAAGTCAAAAAAAAAAGCCAGATGCGCTTTTCATCCCATGCCCAGCTCCTTTTTCTGTTCGTTTTTTATAAAAAAAAAAGCTTACGCCCACATCTATTTGTGTTTTCAATCATGTACTTTAAATCGAAATATGAAAGTGCCTCCGATTCCCGATCCATTAAATGATAATGATGCAGTCCAATTATAAACTCTTTTTGAATTTCTGAATTGAATTATAATACTAAGAGTACTAATTGAACTGTGATTAAGCAAGAGGATTAAGTCGATTAATTTACTAGGGTAGGGTAAAAAATAGGAAGAATGGCTTAATCTGTACTTCTTTTGCTTTGTTTTGTACCTATACAAGAGAGTAGAGTCTAGCATCCAGTAAAATAGTATTCTTTTTCTTTGTCTTATTCTTTGATTTAGAACCCCCAACCCTCATATGCTTACTCGGAGAAGTAGATAGCGATCAATCGAAAATGGAAAAGCTCCATTTCAATCCTCTTATCTCTTTTAATCTAATTACTAATATAATTACATATGTAAACAAAAAAGAATTCATATAGATTATAGATATAGAAGTCAAAAATCTGGACTGGATTACTCAAAAAAATGGATATAGATAGTATCACCTTAACCAACAACTATTCATGATTCCATAAGGGAATTAATTACATATTAAAACGGATTAAAACGAAAGGAGGAATATGCTCAAACTTCGTTTGAGACGGTGTGGTCGAAAGCAACGAACTATTTATCGAATCGTTGCAATTGATGTTCGATCGCGAAGAGAAGGAAAACCTCTTCGTAAGGTTGGTTTTTATGATCCAATAAATAATCATACCTATTTAAATTTTCCTGACATTCTATATTTCCTTGAAAAGGGTGCTCAACCTACAGAAACAGTTCAGGACATTTCAAAGAAATCGGGGTTTTTACATTTACACAATTCTGCCTTAATCAAAGCAAATTCAACTAATGCAATACAAAAAAGGGGGGTTGGATGATTTATATATAACTTGGTCTACCCCTGTTTAATTTAATACAAGTCCAATAAACACAAGTCTTAGGCTTGTGTTTGTTAATTATATATCTTAATTCTCTAATCTTATCCATATTTTATTATTATTTAAATTTTATTTAAATAATTTGATTTATTTTATTAATTATTAATAATTTTTTTTGCTTTCTTCATTGTATTCTGTTCAAGTTTCTTTTTTTTTCAACATTCACACTCATATTGACAACAGGGTATCAAACAAATATAATTCATTGTGTGTGGGTAAATCGATCTTTCTCCCTTCTATAGGTTTTTGTTTTTGTACTTTATTCAATAGATAACATACGTGACAAGAAATGACCTATCAATTTAGATTTTTGAATATTGTTATTTTTGTTATTTAAGAATTTAGTGTATTTGCATCTGAGCCATTCATTTTTATGTTCAGAATCAATTCGAAATTTTTATATTTCATTTTATTTTCTTGCTAGTTTAATATTTTGATTGTGCTGTGCAATTCAATTTATTTTTGATTTTATTGGGATTCCGATTGTATCTACACATCCTGATTATTTTTATGTTTTTTGAGGCGGGAGGGTTGCTAACTCAACGGTAGAGTACTCGGCTTTTAAGTGCGACTAGCATCTTTTACACATTTCTATGAAGAAATTGATTCGTCCACACTATCTGTAGAGTTGGGAAGATCGCGACTGATCCAAAAAGGAATGAATGGAAAAAACAGCATGTCGTAGCAACGAAGAATTCCAGGAATTTTTTTATTATCGGCTTGATCAAAACTTTTTCTTGAATTCTTGGCGCAAAACAAAATGCATTCAAAGTTTGGTCAAGTGAATAAATGGATAGAGCACTATGGCTCAAATTATAGGGAAAAAAAAAGCAACGAGCTTGTGTTCTTAATTGGATCTTAATTGGAATGATTTCCCACTCTAATTAAACGTTAAAAATACATTAGTACCTGATGTGGGAAAGGTTTTTTCCCTGAGTGGATTATCCTTTTTTTTTTATGAGTCCTAACTATTAGCTTAGCTATTCACCATTAGGGGGTGGAGATGAAGGTGTATAAGAAGCAGTATATTGATAAAGAAATTGGTTCCAAAATCAAAAGAGCGATTGGCTTGAAAAAATAAAGGATTTTTAGCCATCTTCTTAGCCTTTAATCAACACATAAACCAATTAGATGGAAAAGGAGAGGATAGAGAGTCCGTTGATGAGTTTATTTCTTGCCGTGGTATTTAGTCTTTTCTTACTATAAATACTATTGCTTTGACTGTATCGCACTATGTATCATTTGATAATCTCAAAAACCCTACCTTTTACCTTCGGTTCAAATTGAATTTCAAATGGAAAAAGAAAAATTCCAAAGATATTTAGAACTAGATCCATCTAGGCAGCATGACTTCCTATACCCACTTATCTTTAGGGAGTATAGTTATGTGCTTTCCCATGATTATGGTTTAAATAGATCTATTTTGTTGCAAAATGTCAGTTATGAAAATAAATCTAGTTTACTAATTGTAAAACGTTTAATTATTCGAATGGATCAACAAAATCATTTGATTATTTCTACTCATTATTCTAACCAAAATTTATTTTTTAAATGCAACAAGAATTTATATTATCAAATGATATCAGAGGTTTTCTCAGTCATTGTGGAAATTCCATTTTCCCTACGATTCGCACCTTCTTTAGAAAGGTCAGAAATAGTAAAATCTCATAATTTACGATCAATTCATTCAATATTTCCTTTTTTAGAGGACAAATTTTCACATTTAACTTATGTATTAGATGTACTAATACCCTATCCGATCCATCTGGAAATCCTGGTTCAAATCCTTCGATGCTGGGTGAAAGATGTTTCTTCTTTGCATTTATTACGATTTGTTCTCCATGAGTATTGGAATTGGAATAGTCTTCTTACTCCAAAGAAATCCATTTACATTTTTTCACAAAGTAATCCAAGATTTTTCTTGTTCCTATATAATTCTTATGTGTCGGAATACGAATCTATCTTTCTTTTTCTACGTAAACAAGATTCTCATTTACGGTCAACATCCTCTCGGGTCCTTCTTGAGCGAATCCATTTCTATCGAAAAATAGAACATCTTGCAGAAGTCTTTCCTAATTATTTTCAGGTTATCCTTTGGTTGTTGAAGGATCCTTGCACACATTATGTTAGATATCAAGGAAAATTCATTCTGGCTTCAAAAGATATGCCATTTCTGATGAATAAATGGAAATTTTACCTTGTTAATTTATGTCAATGTCATTTTTTTGCGGGGTCTCAACCGGAAAGGATCTATATAAACCAATTATCCAAGCATTCTATCGACTTTTTAGGCTATCTTTCAAGTGTGCGACTAAATTCTTCAGTAGTACGGAGTCAAATGGTGGACAATGCGTTTCTAATAGATAACGCTATGAAGAAACTCGATACAAGAGTTC